GGCTGAATATTTATTCCATAAGGGCTTATTCGATCCAATCGTACCACGTAATCCTTTAAAGGGCGTTCTGAGTGAATTATTTCGGCTACATGCCTTCTTTCCTTTGAATCAAACTTAGATTAAGTAGAGCTGTAGAGTAGAGTCTTCATTTTTAATTTATTAATTAATTTAATAATTAATAAAACGGAATAAATTTTTAAAAATGAAAATTATTAAATTATAAGACAAGAGCACAAAATAACTAATAATATGAATAATAAAAAGGTGTATTATCATACATATATTTCGTGTAGAAACGTGTAGAAGGGTGAATAAGTCCGTTTATTTACATATTTTTTATTTACACATTTTTTTTTATAGGCATTTAGTAAAAAAAAATTATTAAAACATATACTTATATACTCCTTATTTAGGTATATACTCACTTAGGTATACTTAGTATAATATTAGTATAATATAATTATTATATATAAAATATCTTTATAACAATATAAGGTTAAAAAAAATTTTAATATAAAACAATAAATAAAAATAACAGGTACAAATATTAAATCGAGGTACCCATTCAATGATAGCTTTCAACAACTTTCCCTCCATTTTTGTGCCTTTAGTAGGCTTAGTATTTCCGGCAATTGCAATGGTTTCTTTATCTCTTCATGTTCAAAAAAACAAGATTTTTTAGATACTATAGGGACAACTCTTATCCATTTTTTTTTTTTCAAAACTGACTTTGATCATAACACCCATATCTATTTAGTAGAATATGGTATAACATGTGGCTTCTTTCGAGCCTAAGCTCTTATGTATGTGTAAACATGATATATGGGTAAATGAATTCTAACAATTTTCAAATGGATCGGTATCGGGGAGAATTTCGGAAATGGAAAGTCAATATATCTATATGTGGATATCTATAGGAAATCATATGAAAGAGATGTTATTATTTTAGTTTGGATCTAAGCAATTCGATGAATTTTTCTAAAAGGTTCACATCATAGTAGTGCTGGTTGATGAGAGTTACTTCGGAAACAAAAAAAGTAAAATCAAATTTATTTTTGTTATTCTTCCAATTCCAATAAAATGCAACTAGGTCTAGTGAGAGTATGAGTTGGCGATCAGAACGTATATGGATAGAACTTATAGCGGGATCTCGAAAAATAAGTAATTTCGGTTGGGCCCTTATTCTTTTTTTAGGTTCATTAGGGTTTGTATTGGTTGGAACCTCCAGTTATTTTGGTAGGAATTTTATATCTTTATTTCCTTCTCAGCAAATAAATTTTTTTCCGCAGGGGATCGTGATGTCTTTCTATGGGATCGCGGGTCTTTTTATTAGCTCCTACTTGTGGTGCACAATTTCGTGGAATGTAGGTAGTGGTTATGATCGATTCGATATAAAAGAGGGCATAGTGTGTATTTTTCGTTGGGGATTTCCTGGAAAAAACCGTCGCATATTTCTGCGATTCCTTATGAAAGATATTCAGTCCATCAGAATAGAAAATAAAGAGGGTCTTTTTGCTCGTCGGGTCCTTTATATGGAAATCAGAGGCCAGGGGGCCATTCCCTTGACGCGTACTGATGAGAATTTGACTCCACGAGAAATTGAGCAAAAAGCTGCTGAATTGGCCTATTTCTTGCGCGTACCAATTGAAGTATTTTGAAAAAAGGAACTGAAAAATGAATACTTTGCAAGAGGGAAAAAACTCAAGAACCCTCTTTTTTTTCTATACCATAACTTAACGGAAGTTTGTTCTGAACGCCTATTCGAGCCAAAGTAAACGTATACGAAGCAACCCTAAAACGAAATTTTTTGTGTCCATAATTTTTTTTATTTTAATATTTGATATTTTTTTTAATAGAACGGGAGTTCTTTCGTCTCGAAATCCAACTAATATTAATTTGAAGTGGGCTCTTTCTTATTCTATTTCTGTATTCTTTCTAGATTCAAGGACTAACCTAACCGCTATACTGCATCACAAATAAAAACCTCGCAATAGATTAATGGGCTCGACGACTTGGGATATAACTTATGCTTGATAGAAATATTAGTATCATATAGAGTCGACGCATGGGGTGAGTTCATTTAAACTTCAAAAATTCACAGACGAAAAATGGCAAAAAAGAAAGTATTCATTTCCCTTCTATATCTTGCATTTATAGTATTTTTGCCTTGGTGGATCTCTCTCTCATTTAAAAAAAGTCTGGAATCTTGGATTACTAATTGGTGGAATATTAGGCAATCCGAAATTTTTTTGAATGATATTCAAGAAAAGAGTATTCTAAAAAAATTCATAGACTTGGAGGAACTCCTTCGTTTGGAGGAAATGATAAAGGAATACCCAGAAACGCATTTACAAAAGCTTCGCGTCGAAATCTACAAAGAAACGACCCAATTGATCAAGATGCACAATGAGGATCGTATCCATACAATTTTACACTTCTCGACAAATATAATCTGTTTCGTTATTCTAAGTGGTTATTCTATTCTAGGTAATGAAGAACTTGTTATTCTTAACTCTTGGATTCAAGAATTCCTATATAACTTAAGCGACACAATAAAAGCTTTTTCTATTCTTTTATTAACTGATTTATGTATAGGATTCCATTCGCCTCACGGTTGGGAATTAATGATTGGCTCTGTCTACAAAGATTTTGGATTTGCTCATAATGATCAAATTATATCCGGTCTTGTTTCTACTTTTCCAGTCATTTTAGATACAATTTTTAAATATTGGATCTTTCGTTATTTAAATCGTGTATCTCCTTCACTTGTAGTGATTTATCATTCAATGAATGACTGAAAAATGATTGAACGACCCAATTATAATATTTGTTACTTTGTCCATAAGCAAAACACTCAAAATTGTACTTATTCTTTCTACCCAGCCAAGGGATCTCTCCAATATTTCAGAAAAATTATTTCAGTAAATAGCAAAATTATAGATAGGGAACTCTACTAGCGACCTACCTAATTTTATTGTAGAAAATTTCGGGATCAATGATTGGACCATGCAAACTAAAAAAACCTTTTCGTCGATAAAGAAAGAGATTACTCGATCCATTTCCCTATCGCTCATGATATATATAATAACTCAGGCACCCATTTCAAATGCCTATCCCATTTTTGCACAGCAGGGTTATGAAAATCCACGAGAAGCAACGGGCCGTATTGTATGTGCCAATTGCCATTTAGCTAATAAACCCGTGGATATCGAGGTTCCACAAGCGGTACTTCCGGATACTGTATTTGAAGCAGTTGTTCGAATTCCCTATGATCTGCAAGTGAAACAAGTTCTTGCTAATGGTAAAAAAGGCGCTTTGAATGTGGGGGCTGTTCTTATTTTACCCGAGGGGTTTGAACTAGCCCCGCCCGATCGTATTTCGCCCGAGATTAAAGAAAAGATAGGAAATCTGTCTTTTCAAAGTTACCGCCCTACTAAAAAAAATATTCTTGTGATAGGTCCTGTTCCTGGTCAGAAATATAGTGAAATCACCTTTCCTATTCTTTCCCCGGACCCCGCTACTAAGAAAGATGTTCACTTCTTAAAATATCCCATATACGTAGGTGGGAACAGAGGAAGGGGTCAGATTTATCCCGACGGGAGCAAGAGTAACAATAATGTTTATAATGCTACAGCAGCAGGTATAGTAAGCAAAATCATACGAAAAGAAAAGGGGGGATACGAAATAACCATAGTGGAGGCATCGGGTGGGCGTCAAGTGGTTGATATTATCCCTCCAGGGCCGGAACTTCTTGTTTCTGAGGGCGAATCCATCAAACTTGATCAACCATTAACGAGTAATCCTAATGTGGGCGGATTTGGTCAGGGGGATGCAGAAGTAGTACTTCAAGATCCATTACGTGTCCAAGGCCTTTTGCTCTTCTTGGCATCTGTTATTTTTGCACAAATCTTTTTAGTTCTTAAAAAGAAACAGTTTGAGAAAGTTCAATTGTCCGAAATGAATTTCTAGATCCGCGAATTTTTCAACATCAAACTCTAAAAAGAAATAAATTGTTGTTGGCAATTATATTATGTAATTGTGTATGATCAAAAAAATTTTGTTTGTTTCTTTTTTCGGATTTCGGGAATTACTTATACTGGTCATGATGTGTATATTGTGAAGAAGACTATTTGATTTTACTTATCTCTTCTTTGTTTTTTCAATCCAAATCGAAGTGATATAGAATGAATCCGTAGTTTTATATTTGAATATTTGAATAGAATAAAAACAAAAGATAAATAAGCGGATAATATAAACCAAAGTATAAATGAAAGGAACAAAGGGTTTAGGGGAGGGGGGGGTTGTGCGTCTCCTAGTCTTTGACACAAGAAAAGGGATTTTCCACAACCCTTTCTTGTGTCGAATTAATAATGATTCTTGATCCTATTCGTCAAAAATTCCTATTCGTGGGTTCCTTTTTTTTTTTTCGGTTTATCATAACCTTTTTTCGATTTATCATGTTAAGTAGTGGACAAACAAAAATATAGGTAAATTTATTGAACAAATAGAACTTCTTCAATTTCAATGAACTTCTAAAATAGAAAAAAGGAAACTTTGATTAGATTAAGATTAAAGAAAGTAAGGTTCTATTTTATTAGTATGGAAAGGGTTTGCATGATATCTAATCGATATAAATCCATATATAGAACTATATAGAATTGTGAGTCATCCAAAAAACGGAAATCGAGTGATTCCTTCTTTGTTTTCATTTTTTAAAGTATTCGCAGATACTTTGGAGTAAAAGATGTTCTGAATCAATTAATGAAGTGCATTTTTCAAAACATCAATCATAAGAAAATGTGGATTTTTTTGAAACATTTATACAAAAAAAATATTATGATTATTAAGAACTCAACGGATCCCCCTCGAATCAGACAAGGAAAGAGGGGGTAGGTCCCGTTGAGTTCTTATGCTTTCATGTCTATAACCCAGTTCATCTGGTTATTACAGAGATGAACCTAATCCGGAATATGAACCATAAAAGAAAATACCAATTAAAC